CGTTCGGCGGAATATATGACGCACGCTCCCTTAGGTTCTTTAAATTCTGTAGGTGGCGTAGCTACCGAGATCAATGCAGTCAATTATGTCTCTCCTAGAAGTTGGTTAGCTACCTCTCATTTTGTTCTAGGGTTCTTCCTGTTTGTAGGTCATTTATGGCACGCAGGACGAGCTCGTGCAGCTGCAGCAGGATTTGAAAAAGGAATTGATCGTGATTTTGAACCTGTCCTTTCGATGACCCCTCTTAACTGATAACTGACAAAGTGAATAGAGTGTTTTAAGGGAAGAATCCATTGGATCCCAACATACATATTGAAGGGGGATTTGGTTATACTTAAAAAGTATTCCTTTGTCCTTTCTTTTCCACTTTTCAACTCATCTCTTTCTAATCTGCTTTTTTCTGGCTCGGCTCTCATACCTAGCCGAGCCCTTTCTCTTTAATGAGACGAAGAAACTGGGCAAAACCAAGAAAGAGACAAATAGATTCACGGAACAAAAGGAGAGAGAGGGATTCGAACCCTCGACAGTTCCTTGGTATGAACTATACCGGTTTTCAAGACCGGGGCTATCAACCACTCAGCCATCTCTCCGAAGGATAATTTGTATTTTATTTTTATTACACCGAATAGAACATGGATGCATGATTGATACTATCACTATACTATAGATATCGGGCACGAATCTATGAGTCTATTTATCTACATATGTCGATTTATCCCATATATAGAGAGATCCAAGATACGTCAGGCCTCTGTAAAAAAAAAGCCCCAGTACGACAAATCAAAAAATAAAGTAGTATAAAGAAAGGGTGGAAATAAGTCATAGAAAATGAAAATCAATGGGTTCATGGTAAAAGCCCTATATGATGTATATTCTATATTTTATTACAATTAGAGTTCGGGGCTGCTAGAGGGATCAAATGGTATATTTATTGGTGATGCGGGGGATTAGAAACATGACTATTGCTTTCCAATTGGCTATTTTTGCATTAATTGCTACTTCAGCAATCTTACTTATCGGTGTACCCATTGTATTTGCTTCTCCTGAGGGTTGGTCAAGTAATAAAAATGTTCTATTTTCTGGTACATCGTTATGGATTGGATTAGTCTTTCTTGTGGCTATTCTGAATTCTCTCATCTCTTGAACCTATTCGTTCACGACGCAAAAGAAAAATGAAATGACCTCTCCCACAAGTGCTTTCGTTTCGGACTCCAAAACACATGAAAATTCAATAAAAGTCCCCGCCCCAACCAAATAAAGAAAACGAAAAATGGGAGGGAGGGGGGTCCAACTTCTGGAATAAACAATAAAAATAATAAGACCAAAGATTGAGATATTGAATTTATTCAACTCATTTCCATTACCCATTAAATTAGGTATTGTATTAATTCAATTAGTATTTCAATTAAATTGCCTTGCGCAGTATTCTTTTTATCCAAGAAAAAAACAAATATTCAATTAGATTCGAATAATAAAAATGGATAATGCACTAATGGAATAGTATTATAGAATTGGAATCTTCTATATTGATTATTCTCATTTATATATATTAAAAAATTTTTCTTTTATTTAATATGAAATTCAAATAAAAGAAATGATGAAAGAAATATATGTTATATATATTAATCTTATTCATATATAATAAAGAGAAAGAACTGCAATAGAGAATTCTATTACTATGTACTATAAATTCTATTAGTAATTTAATAGAATATATACTAAATAGATGCTAAATTCAAATAAATAATAAATAAAAATTTTAAAAATGCTAAAACTATAAATAGAATGCAATTTGATAATAGGGGTGCTATAACTAGCACACTTTTCTTTATCCATCCCAACATTACACTGCTTTACTCCAGGGCGGATAGCGGGAATCGAACCCGCGTCTTCTCCTTGGCAAGGAGAGGTTTTACCATTCGACTATATCCGCATCCGCAAAAGGCCGGGTAGCTCCAACCCGCCCTTCCCATTACGGATCGATATCAAAGTAATTTATGTATTTTTTCTTCTATTTGCGAAGATTCCACAATATCCACAGGATCGCGAGGCTCAATATTATGGTTTTTCTCGAAAATAAAAATTCTAACCCGCTATCCGATTGGAATTCTTTCCAGAATGCCCGTAAAAACGAGAAAAACTGTGTGCGATTCCACGGCGAGTTCCGTACGGGGTATGCCGGGACAGCCCGGAAAGCTTTTCCTAGGTCGTATATCGAATCAACCCAGGCAAAGTGCAACTGCCTGAGAGTTTCCCGAAAAGAGGTAGAACCCTCCCAAAACTCCCGTAATATTCGGGGAGTTATAAAAACTAGGTAGTCGAGAGGGTCCCAAACCTCTTCGAGGGCCCACTTTAGGAGAAGGCGTAGATACTCTGGATGTTGTACATACAAGTAGGTCCCCGCGATTTGGATGACTAAGAGGAGTATTAGCCTCTCGCGGAATAAAAAAAGAAAAAGGTAGAGGATAGACAGCTTTTTAATTACTATGAGGCTCCTATGGAGTTGGACTCCATTTCTTGTCCCCTGATCGAAGCTATTTTCTCCTTCCCCTTTTATTGCCTCTTTTTTTACTTCCTCTGGAGCCTCTTTTTTTACTTCCTCTGGATCCGTACTTGAATCTGGATTATGGCATAAAACCACAAAACGTCTATCCACCGATAAAGGATGATAAGAAAGGGCCTTCGCGCGTTTCAAAGCGCGTTTCAAATCGAACATCAACATCTCTCTTTCTGTTATCTTGAACGGGAAGATCCCTCTTTCTAAAGCCATCTTGGTCTCCTTTTTGCGTTCTAGTTCTAAAAGGTGGAATAACCCGGTTGAAGCGTAATGATTACATTATCTAATACATTATCTAATGATGAATTTGAATCTATATCTATAGATTCTTGGGGCGGAAGGGTTCGAACCTTCGTTATCGGGATGAAAGTCCGATGTCTTGCCTCAGACTACGCCCCCAGGGTATGGCGGCGCCTCGCGCCACCAAGACAGAACAGGTATAGAGCCAAACATACAAGCATTTCCATATTTCCTGGGACGAAAGGATTCGAACCTTCGCGTATCGGGATCAAAACCCGTTGCCTTAACCGCTTGGCTACGCCCCAGCCGTATAAGGTGCGGGCAGGCAACACCAAACCAACACCCTATACGCCTCGAGAGCACCGAGGTGGGGGCCTTTTTTCACCCCCACTAGCACTTGGAATTGGGAGCGGGCCCTTCGTATACGGCGGCAAGGCCCCCGTACAGAGCCCCCGCCCGGGAACGTATTGTGTGGTTTTTTCACCACCATCCTCGCACGCCTCCAGTACTGATATTGTCCAAAAAAAGAACGAAGAAAAAAAAACGCAGTACCCCCCATCCCCCGCACCGCTCATGTTATAGTATAGCATAACCAATGGGTCTTTGTCAACACTCGTTTGTCAACACGAGCACAAATCTCTAGATCTATGGAATAGATTTTATGTACAATTTAACTGACTTTAATTGATCATTACATAGAATTCAATTAAGATATTCTATGAAAATACGAGTTCTTCAATTCTCAAAAGAGAATAGAAGGGTTTTTTTATAAGTTCAAAAATGGATTTTTGAGCTCTACCTTATTTTCTTTATTTTCTCGTATATCTTCTATTAATAACATCTGAATAACTCAATCAAAAAAAAGTATCTAATGCATTGATTAGAAAAAAAGTGGATTATTGTTATTGTCAAGATTTCTATTGATTAGCTTTCGAATGTTCTATTATTCTATTAATATTCTATATTATTCTATAATAATAGAAGATGCTGTTAATGTTAATTATAACATAGTCCATCTTTTTTAGTATATTATAGTTTAATAGCCTAGGCATACTTTCTTTTTCAAGATCTTCAGATTGACAATTTCAAAAAACTTCTCATACTATGAGCATAGTATGACGGAAGACGGGCAAGTATGCCCCCATCGTCTAGTGGTTCAGGACATCTCTCTTTCAAGGAGGCAGCGGGGATTCGACTTCCCCTGGGGGTAGGGTATTACGAAAGGAAGTTGATCGTGTATTATCAACAAGTCTAGCATTTTGACTTCCTGGGTCGATGCCCGAGCGGTTAATGGGGACGGACTGTAAATTCGTTGGCAATATGTCTACGCTGGTTCAAATCCAGCTCGACCCAACAATTCGCTTATCCATCATGAAATAGCAGAACCCCATTTGTTTTATTGAAATGCGGGTTTGCTCTTTGGTTCCTTTATTTGCATTTGCTCTATTTGTATTTCTTTGTTCCCTAAAATATAGGGAAGAGGCAAAGGTAAATAAAAAAGGAATTTTTCCAGCGAAAGCGGGTGCATTTGGCAAAAAAGAAAGTAGTAATAGGAATCCGTGCCGCTCTCACTTCTCACTAAGGAAAGCGCATATCCGGAGGGATATGAATATATCCTCCCTTATTTCAACACAGTGGTTGGAATCTCCAATATTAAATGGAAATAAATGTATGAATGAAATCATAAGAATCTATATGTCGTACACTTTAATGTCTGGGGATTGTAGTTCAATTGGTCAGAGCACCGCCCTGTCAAGGCGGAAGTTGCGGGTTCGAGACCCGTCAGTCCCGATGAGTTCAAATCCAATAAAAAACTACACGAATTTTTCTTTTTGTTTTCTGCTGGGAAGTCAAAATTTCAGAATTCCAGTCCCTAGGGGATCTTTTTTTTTGAGATTTTGCTTGGCAAATTGCTTGTCTCACTTCTCATCAAACAAATACGGAAATTTCCAGTACTTCAACTAGTACCGATTGAGAGGAAATAGACATATGTGGATTGCTACAATTATTCGTAGCATCCTATTTTGTATTCCAAGAGATACTCTACAGGCTCGGGCTTCTTTTTTCAATTGCCCCCAACCCGCGAATAGAGTACCGTAGTTTACCGGGAACACATACACAACTGGAAATAGACTTTCTTGTACAATGCAAAATAAAAGAAATTGAACATAGCTAATTATTTTTCTATTTTGAAAAAGTTTCCTCTTTGCCAGCTGCTATTCGGTCTAACTTCAATTACTAATACTCAATTTAATGGAATTTGAAACAACCTATCTCATTCCAAGTTCACACTGAACTTCTAGTATATGCATTCCATTAAGAATCTAGGTAAAGAAAGAAAAGTATATTCAAATAAAAAAAAGAAGGGAACTCTTAGTTCGATCAGAAATCCTATTTTAGATGCAATACAGTATGTATAAAGGGTCCTCCTAGGGTATACTATTCAATTCTTGACAATGAGTTAATTTGATAACTCAGGTATTTTTATTCATGATAGTGATGCGATTTGATATCATCGAGGTGTAATTCATCCCATTGAATTGAGAGGCAAAAGGTTTTTCATCTCTATGGGATTAAATCCCGAGTTATTTTGAAGTAAAAAAAGAAAGGATGAGATTATGGAAGTCAATATTCTCGCATTTATTGCTACTGCATTGTTTCTTCTAGTTCCTACCGCCTTTTTACTGATAATTTACGTAAAAACAGTAAGTCAAAGCGATTAATTGGAATAAAGCTCGACTTCTTATCTTATACAAATAAAAGAGATTCTGATTTCGTGTCTTAAAAAAAATGAGCGACCGAGAATTCACATTATACCGTTAGTATGGTAGAAAGAAATATTCTATATACTTCTTTCTACTATGTAGATATTGTCTTTTTAATGTATAAAGTTGTAATGTATAAAGTTGTACTCTATTCTATAAGGATATAAGAGACTTCGTTTATTAATTTAATATAGAGAAGCCTGCAACTAGAACAGGGATCCTGATATTCATATATGTAACGTGCATACCGCCCCAATTCTATTTCAAAGCAAAGTAAAAGGGGGCTTGCTCGTCCCCATTGTCCATATATAACTCGGTCGGATAAGAACTGGCGAAAGAGAAAAGTTAGGAAGAATTAGGTTGTACTCAATTTCCTAGCGTCTGCACCCCTTTTACTTTCGAATCGAAAGACAAGCATGGGAATTCTAAAAATATTTGTTTGTTTGAAAGGGCATTATTTCTATATCTTATTCTTCTTCATATATATTAGTCATATCATAGAACACAGAATACACTCCTTCACTTCACGCTTAGAATTTCAAAATAACTCTGTTTTTTTTTATTTTTTCAATTGAAAATATTTTCAAAATTGAATTAATCAATTCATAATAATAAAATAAAGGCTTTGCAGAACGATTTCTAAATTCTAAAAAATGAAGAAAGTTTAATTCCTAAACCCAATTAACAGTACCCCTAGAGTCCACTTCTTCCCCATACTACCAGTGAAAGGGAAAATGTAAAGACTACCATTAAAGCAGCCCAAGCCAGACTTACTATATCCATGTGAATTATGACCCCTATCTCTTTGAAGGAATTCTTTCATTATTGTTCACTAATAATAGTGAAATTCTTGCCGAAGAGTCAAAAGGGGATTCTGTACCAACCCAAGACCCCTTGACGAAAGACTCCAAAAAAGCCGCTTGTACCTTAGAAAAAGTTATAATATTATTTCTTTTTTTCTCGTAGAATCGGGGAACATTCTGTGAGGTCTATCAGCAAACCAGAAAAAAACCAGAAAAGGGGATTTCGCGTCTTTTCTTTCTTTTGTTGATCAGGCGACACCCAGATTTGAACTGGGGAACAGGGATTTGCAGTCCCCCGCCTTACCGCTCGGCCATGTCGCCAAAAGGATATAAAATAGATGCAAATATTCGCCTTTTGTTTTGTTTGGTTGGGTAGAGGGATTCCTAAACTTTATTGTACTTGTATCTTAATGCCGCGCCTAAAAGAAATGAAACCTGGGAATCTGTCCCTTCGATTGATTGTATAGTCTCTTAAAACTAAAAATGTCTAAAAACCCCCTTCCCCTTCTATTGAAACGAAAAATGTGGATCTTCGGTTGCAAAAGCCCGACGAGTTGGAACCCTTAACTATTGGCTGTAAACTCCCGGACGCTTTTTATTTCAAACGGCCCTTACCTAATGGGACTACTGATAGAAGACGATAGACAATCCAAATTGATAGATAACGAATCGGTCTTTCTTTTTTTTTTTCAATAATTATAATAGCAACGTTGAGTATTTGTAAACCCCAAAACAAAACAGAAAACGTTATGCAAATATGGAAAGAAGTATCTTCTTTGTAGATCATACCTTTAGGGAATTCGCACAACCGTATCGTGCGTATCGTGTTTCGATTTTTTCATTGAATAGAAAATCGAAATTTTGATAGAACACGACAGGATAGAATTGGGAGGGGGGCAGCTCTAAAGAGTTCTACCCTCTCCAGCTATATCCACGTAGGTTGTAATAAAAACATACAAGCCCACTTATTTACTTATTACGCTCTTCAACCATATTCTACTAAAAAAGAGGGAAAAAGAAATACCCCCTTTCTCTTCGAATCCTCAATGGAGTCCGCAAATAGTTGCTAAAAAACCCAACCCTATCTCGTTTCTGATTATTATGTCTTTCTTATCGCCCCGAACGGATTCAATCGCGAATTCATTTCCTATTTTTCTGGTATCCCATGGGATTGGATATAGAATATCATAATAATGATCGAAATGGAATTCTTTTCTATTCGATTGGTCTAATCTAAGTGTCTTTTATCAATTCCTTTCCGTTCGTATCTGTTTTAAATTCCATTCCAATTTGAGTATAAAATTCTCTTCATTTATCCGTCCCTACGTATTTTATACATTACATGTACGCGACTGTTTCAAATTTCATGTGATTTAGTAAACAGAATCGAAATTCCATCATTGCTAGATCGATCCATATGATTCGATGCAGAATGAGTCAAAAATGGGATTTTTTCGATAATATGGGGAATTCAAAATGCTTGACGATAGAAATGAAGGAATGGCTGTAATACCTGGGCTTAATCAGATCCAATTTGAAGGATTCTGTAGGTTCGTTGATCAGGGCTTAAGAGAAGAACTTTATAAGTTTCCAACGGTGGAAGGTTTCATAGAGGATTTTCTAGATATAGAAGATTTTCTAGATATAGAAGATTTTCCGGATATAGAAGATTTTCTAAATGAAGTAGAGGAAGACTTAGAAAAAGACATAGATGTAGATGAAGACGTAGATGAAGACATAGATGAAGACGTAGACGTATACTTTCAATTATTTGCGGAAACATCTAAATTGGTCGAACCATTGATAAAAGAACGAGATGCTGTATATGAATCCCTCACCTATTCTTCTGAATTATATGTATCCGCGGGATTAATTTGGAAAAGGAAGGGGTATTCTATGCAAAAACAGCGAATTTTGATTGGAAACATTCCTTTAATGAATTCCCTGGGAATTTTTATAGTAAACGGAATGTACAGAATGGTAGTCAATCAAATATTGCAAAGTCCGGGTATCTATTACCGATCAGAATTGGATCATAAAGGGATTTTGGTCTATACCGGCACCATAATATCAGATTGGGGAGGAAGATTGGAATTAGAGATTGATAGAAAGGCGCGTATATGGGCTCGCGTAAGTAGGAAACAGAAAATATCTATTCTAGTTCTATCATCGGCTATGGGTTCGAATCTAAGAGAAATTCTAGAGAATGTTTGCTACCCTGAGATTTTCTTGGCTTTTTTGGATGATAAAGAGAAGGAAAAGATTGGGTCAAAAGAAAATGCCATTTTGGAATTTTATCAACAGTTTGTTTGTGTGGGTGGAGATCCAGTATTTTCTGATTCCTTATGTAAGGAATTACAAAATAAATTCTTTCGCCAAAGGTGTGAATTAGGAAGGATTGGTCGACGAAATATTAACCGGAGACTGAATCTTGATATATCCCAGAATAATACGTTTTTGTTACCGCGAGATATATTAGCAGCCACGGATCATTTGATTGGAATAAAATTTGGAATGGGTACACTTGACGATATGAATCATTTGAAAAATAAACGTATTCGTTCTGTAGCGGATCTCTTACAAGATCAACTCGGATTAGCTCTGATTCGTTTGGAAAAAGTAGTTAAAAGGGCTATACGCGGAGCAATTAAAGGGAAATTGATACCGACCCCTCAGAATTTTGTAACTTCAACCCCATTAAAAACCACTTATGAATCTTTTTTTGGATTACACCCATTATCTCAAGTTTTGGATGAAACGAATCCCTTGACACAAATAGTTCATGGGAGAAAGTGGAGTTTTTTGGGTCCTGGGGGATTGACAGGACGAACCGCGAGTTTTCGGATACGAGATATACATCCTAGCTACTATGGACGCATTTGCACAATTGATACATCTGAAGGAATCAATGTTGGCCTTATTGGATCCTTAGCAATTCATGCGAGAATCGGTGATTTTGGATCTCTAGAAAGCCCATTCTATGAAATCCCCGCGAAATCAAAAAGGGCACGGATACTTTATTTATCATCAAGGAGAGATGAATACTGTATGATAGGGACAGGCAATTCTTTGGCACTTAATGAGAGTTCTCAGGAAGAGCAGATTGTTCCGGCTCGATACCGTCAAGAATTCCTGACTATTGCATGGGAACAGGTTCACTTTCGAAGCATTTTTCCCTTCCAATATTTTTCTATTGGAGCTTCTCTCATTCCCTTTATCGAGCATAATGACGCGAATCGGGCTTTAATGAGTTCTAATATGCAACGCCAAGCAGTTGCGCTTTCTCGGTCCGAGAAGTGCATTGTTGGAACCGGTTTGGAAGGCCAAGTGGCTCTAGACTCAGGAGTTCCCCTTATAACGGAACACGCGGGAAAGATCATTTCTATCCACACTGACAAGATCCTTTTATCGGGCAATGGGGATACTCTAAGCATTCCATTAGTTATGTATCAACGTTCCAACAAAAATACTTGTATACATCAAAAACCCCAGGTTAGGAGGGGCGAATGCATTAAAAAGGGACAAATTTTGGCGGACGGTGCCGCTACGGTTGGAGGGGAACTCGCTTTGGGAAAAAACCTATTAGTAGCTTATATGCCATGGGAAGGTTACAATTTTGAAGATGCGGTACTCATTAGTGAGCGTCTGGTATATGAAGATATTTTTACTTCTTTTCATATACGGAAATATGAAATTGAGATTCATGTGACAAGCCAAGGCCCTGAAAGGCTCACTAAAAAAATACCGTATCTACCGACCCATTTACTACGAAATTTAGACAAAAACGGGATTGTAATCTTGGGATCCTGGGTAGAAGCGGGCGATATTTTAGTAGGTAAATTAAGACCTCAGCTGGCGCAAGACTTAGCCCCAGAAGATCGATTTGTAGAGGCCGTATTTGGCACTCAGATAGCCACTTCAAGGGCAACTTGTCTAAAACTACCTAGAGATGGAAGGGGCCGGGTTATTGATGTGAGATGGATACGTTCGAATCCAGAAAGAAAAAGTCCAGAAAGAGAAAGGATTCGTGTATATATTTCACAGAAACGTGAAATCAAAGTAGGTGATAAAGTCGCCGGAAGACATGGAAATAAAGGGATCATTTCCAAAATTTTGCCTAGACAAGATATGCCTTATTTGCAAGACGGAAAGCCTCTTGATATGGTCTTCAACCCATTGGGAGTACCCTCGCGAATGAATGTAGGACAGATATTTGAATGCTCGCTCGGGTTGGCGGGGGTTCTGCTAGATAGACATTATCGAGTAGCACCGTTTGATGAGAGATATGAACAAGAGGCTTCGAGAAAACTAGTCTTTTCTGAATTACATGAAGCCAGTAAGCAAACAGGAAATCCGTGGGTATTTGAACCCGAGTATCCGGGAAAAAGCAGAATATTTGATGGAAGAACGGGAGATCCCTTTGAACAACCTGTTCTAGTGGGACAGCCCTATATCTTAAAATTAATTCATCAAGTTGATGATAAAATACACGGGCGTTCCAGCGGTCCTTATGAATCTGTTACACAACAACCCCTTAGGGGAAGGGCCAAGCGGGGGGGCCAGCGGGTAGGAGAAATGGAGGTTTGGGCTCTAGAGGGGTTCGGTGTTGCTCATATTTTACAAGAGATGCTTACTTATAAGTCTGATCATCTTAGAACCCGCGACAAAATATTTGGTACTACAATCATTGGAGGAGAAATGCCTAAAGCGGAGGATGCTCCCGAATCCTTTCGATTGCTCGTTCGAGAACTACGCTCTTTGGCCCTAGAACTGAATCATTTCCTTGTATCTGAGAAGAACTTTCAGATGAATAGGAAGGAAGCTTGATCGCGATGAATCGGAATGAATCAGAATTTTTTTTCTATGATTGATCGGTATAAACATCAACAACTTCGAATTGGATTAGTTTCTCCTCAACAAATAAGTGCTTGGGCCAATAAAACCCTGCCCAACGGAGAGATAGTCGGAGAGGTGACAGAAATCGAGCCTGTTCAGTGGGAAACGAATAAGCCAAAAATCGGTGGATTCTTTTGTGAAAGAATTTTTGGACCTATAAAAAGCGGAATTTGTGCTTGTGGAATTTACGGCAAATTCGGAGATCAAAAAGAAAAGAGAACATTTTGCGGCGACTGCGGAGTCGAATTTGCGAATTCTCGGATACGAAGATATCAAATGGGCTACATCAAACTGGCATGCCCCGTGACTCATGTGTGGTATTTGAGACGTCTTCCTAGTTATATCGCGAATCTTTTAGACAGACCTCTTAAAGAACTAGAAGACCTAGTATACTGCGATGTGTGATTTGATCGAAATTCGGATTTTACAGATTTTGAATGAGAAACTGTCACCCTATTCAATCGAATTGGGATGCCCGGATCTGACATGTCTCTTGTGAGGAGGAACATGAAGCTCAGAATTATGGGTGTATTCAATACCCCCAAAAAAGGGGAATTGGTCTATGGTCGATTCAGTAACAAAAACAAACAAATAGGAATTTCGAGTTGTACCTCGTCAAAAGACTTCTTTCTTTTGTGGAAACCATCCCCTGTCTTTTCGTTTTAGAAAGAAATGCAAATATGTTATGGTTATAGAAGCCTATCCATCGCATATAGGCTTTAAAGAAAGGGCAGCGTGGCATAACCGTCGAGGTGAAGTCAGGACCTAAAAGATCAAACGGAACGATATATAGACAAGTCAATTCCTTACGAATTAGAAGGTATTCCTTTAGAGGGATTCCTCATTTGAAGGGGAAGTAGACTGCTCAAGAATTTCACATTTGATTTATGTCGCTATTTAAACATTTTCAATTGAATTAAAGATAAAGAGTTGAGAAAATCAAAATAAAAGAACAATTAATCAATGAAATGTTGCTTGTGAGAACTTGAGTAAGGGGTAGTTGGGGGTTTTCTATAATTTGAAAGCAAGAACTCCTTTATCTTTATTTGGTGTAACTACTTGAGCCGGATGAGAGGAAACTTTCACGTCCGGTTTTTAAGGGGGGGAAATCCTATAGGATCCTATCCCAATTTTGCTTTTGCTAGGCCTATAGTCAAAAAACCCACTATTTTACGATTACGAGGTTCATTCGAATATGAAACCCAGTCCTGGAGAGATAGCATCCCTCCTTTTTTGACTACCCAAGGCTTGCATACATTTCGAAATCGCGAAATTTCTACTGGAGGAGGCGCTATCCGAGAGCAGTTGGGCGATCTAGATTTGCGAGTTATTATAGATTCTTCGTTGGCAGAATGGAAAGAATTAGAGGAAGAGGGGCTCACGGGTGATGAGTGGGAAGATCGGAAAATTGAAAGAAGAAAGCGCTTTTTGGTTAGACGCATGGGATTAGCTAAGCATTTTATTCGAACAAGTGTAGAACCCGAATGGATGGTTTTATGTCTATTACCAGTTCTTCCCCCGGGGTTGAGACCGGCGGTTCAGATAGATGAGCTTAAACTAACGGGTTCCGATATTAATAAACTTTATGGTAGAGTTCTTTCGCGGAACAATGCTCTTCTCAATTTATTAACAATGAAATCTACGCCAGAGGACGTAGTAATGTCTCAGGAGAAATTGGTACAAGAAGCTGTGGATACACTTCTTGATAATGGAATCCGCGGACAGCCAATAAGGGATGGGCATAATAAGGTTTACAAGTCGTTTTCAGATGTAATTGAAGGCAAAGAGGGAAGGTTTCGTGAGACTCTGCTTGGAAAACGGGTCGATTATTCGGGACGTTCTGTCATTGTTGTAGGCCCCTCACTTTCATTACATCAATGTGGATTGCCTCGTGAAATAGCAATAGAGCTTTTCCAGCCATTTGTAATGCGCGGTCTAATTAGACAGCACCTTGCTCCGAACATAGGGACTGCTAAGAGTCTAATTCGGGAAAAAGAGCGAATTGTATGGGAAATACTTCAGGAAGTTATGCAGGGGCATCCTGTATTGCTGAATAGAGCACCGACTTTGCATAGATTAGGCATACAGGCCTTCCAACCCATTTTAGTGGAAGGGCGCGCTATTTGTTTACATCCACTCGTTTGTAAAGGATTCAATGCAGACTTCGATGGGGATCAAATGGCTGTTCATGTACCTCTATCCTTGGAGGCTCAGGCGGAGGCTCGTTTACTTATGTTTTCTCATATGAATCTCTTGGCTCCGTCCATTGGGGATCCCATTTGCGTACCAACTCAAGATATGCTTATCGGGCTCTATATCTTAACAAGCGGGAATCGCCCAGGTCTTTGTGTAAATAGGTATAATTTGTGGAATCGTAGAAACTGCCAAACTGAGAGAATTGACGACAAGAACTCTAGGTATATGAAAGGAAAGGAACCCCTTTTTTGTAATTCCTATGATGCAATTGGAGCTTATCGACAGAAAAGGATTCGTTTAGACAGCCCCTTTTGGCTCCGGTGGCGACTCGATCAACGCCTTATTGTTTCAAGAGGAGTTCCTGTCGAAGTGCATTATGAATCTTCGGGTACCCATCATCAAATTTACGGACACTTTCTAATAGTAAGAAGTGTAAAAAAAGAAATTCTTTGTATATATATTCGAACGACTCTTGGTCATATTTTTCTTTATCGCGAGATGGAAGAAGCTATACAAGGGTTTTATCAGGTCTCTTCCTACGGTACCTAAACTAAGTAAGTCTATGACTCCAGTGTGAATTCGGGCCTTTCCGATTCAACTCGGGCCCTAGTTACTTCTACGCGAATCAAGGTCCAGAAAAGGGAGTTTTCCAATCATTGACTCAAATCTATTGTCGAATCCTACTCAACGAAATATGGAGGTGTTTATGAAGGAGCCGGCCAATTTGGTCTTTCACAATAAAGTAATTGACGGGGCTGCTATTAAACGACTTATTAGTCGATTAATAGATCACTTCGGAATGGCATATACATCACACATCCTGGATCAAGTAAAAACCCTGGGTTTTCAGCAAGCCACCGCTACATCCATTTCATTAGGAATTGATGATCTTTTAACGATACCTTCTAAGGGATGGCTAGTCCAGGATGCTGAACAACAAAGTTTTCTTTTGGAAAAACAATATCATTATGGGAATGTACACGCGGTAGAAAAATTACGCCAATCCATCGAGATATGGTATGATACAAGTGAATATTTGCGACAAGAAATGAATCCCAATTTTAGAACCACCGACCCCTTGAATCCTGTACATATAATGTCCTTTTCGGGAGCTAGGGGAAACGCCTCTCAAGTACACCAACTACTAGGTATGAGAGGGTTAATGTCGGATCCACAAGGACAAATGATTGATTTACCCATTCAAAGCAATTTACGCGAAGGGCTCTCCTTAACGGAATATATTATTTCTAGCTATGGAGCCCGCAAAGGGGTTGTGGATACTGCTGTACGAACAGCAGACGCTGGGTATCTTACGCGCAGACTTGTTGAAGTAGTTCAACACGTTGTTGTACGTAGAACAGATTGTGGCACCACCCGAGGGCTTTCTGTAAGTCCCCGAAATGCGGCGGTGCCGGAAAGATCTTTTATGCAAACATTAATTGGTCGTGTATTAGCCGACGATATTTATATGAGTGCGCGATGCATTGCCGCTCGAAATCAAGATCTTGGGATTAGCCTTGTCAATCAACTCATAACCTTTCAAATAAAGCCAATATCTATTCGAACCCCCTTTACTTGTAGGAGTACGTCTTGGATATGTCGATTATGTTATGGTCGGAGTCCTACTCATGGCGACTTGGTTGAATTGGGGGAAGCTGTGGGTATTATTGCGGGCCAATCCATTGGAGAACCGGGAACTCAGCTAACATTAAGAACTTTTCATACCGGTGGAGTATTCACAGGAGGTACTGCAGAACATGTGCGAGCCCCTGTCAACGGAAAAATCAAATTCAATGAGGACTTGGTTCATCCCGCACGGACACGCCACGGGCAGCCTGCCTTTCTATGTTATATAGATTTTTATGTAACTATTGAGAGTGAAGATATTATACATAGCGTGCCTATTCCACCAAAGAGTTTTCTTTTAGTTCAAAATGATCAATATGTAGAATCAGAACAAGCAATTGCTGAAATTCGTGACGGAAAACCCACCTTTACTTTGAAAGATAGAGTTCGAAAACATATTTATTCTGACTCGGAGGGAGAAATGCACTGGAGTACCGATGTGTACCATGCACCCGAATTTCCTTATAGTAATGTCCATCTCTTACCAAAAACAAGTCATTTATGGATATTATTAGGGGATTTATGCGGATCGGGCCCCGCTCTTTTTTCGATCTACAAGGATCAAGATCAAATGAGCATTCATTCTCTTTCTGCCCAAGGTAGATATACACCCAGCCCTTATGTGAAAAAGGATCAATTGAGACACAAATTCTTTAGTTTGGGTCTTTATGGCAAGGAGAGGGGTCGGATTATGATTCGTAATTATTCAAAGCTTAATCAAAGCCTAGTGACTGCCCATTGTAATCTACCATACCCTGCTATTCTACGCGAGAATTTTGATTTAGTGGCGAAGAAGCGAAGAAATAGCTTTATCATTCCATTCGGATCGATTCACGCACATGGACGAGAAAAAGGACTAATACTCTGTTCCGACATCTCGATGGAAATGCCCATAAATGGCATTTTCCGTAGAAATTGCATTCTTGCTTATTTCGACGATCCTCGATACAAAAGAGGGGGCTCGGGAATTACGAAATATGGGCCTATAGAGGTGGAAGAGGGAGATTCCATCGTCAAAAAAGAGGATTTCAATCTCGTTGACTATGGAGGAGCCCAAAAATTGCAGCCAAAATACCAAGGGGAAGGGGAGGGGGAAGTGGATCCGCTTTTTTTCATTCCCGAAGCCGAAGAAGTGCATATTTTACCTGACTCCTCTTTCATAATGGTACGGAACAATAGTATCGTCGGAGTAAATACACAAATTACTTTAAATAAAAGAAGTAAGGCGGGCGGGTTGGTCCGAGTGGAGAGAAAAAAAAAGGTGGGGTGGATTAAACTTCAAATCTTTTCTGGAGATATCCATTTTCCGAAGGGGGAAGATAATATATCTCGACACAGTGGCGTCTTGATACCAATAACACCGCGAATAAGAAAAACCAGTTTGATCTATGTCCAACGAATTGCACTTTACAAGAAAAGGTCCTTTGTTTTGCTTCGACCCGTAGTCACATATGAAATAGCGGACGGTATAAAGTTAACAAGACTTTTTCCTCAAGATCTATTGCAAGAAATGGATAATATAGAACTTGAAGTTGTTAATTATATCCGTTATGAGGATGGCAGCTTGATTCGGGGCATTTCTGGCACAAGTATTCAATTAGTTCGGACTTGTTTATTCTTGAATTGGGACCAAGACGAAAAGGATTCCTCTATAGATATAGAGGAGGCCGGCGCTTCCTTTGTGGAAGTAAGTACAAAGGGCTTGATTCGAGATTTCCTAAAAATGCACTTAGGGAAATCCCAGATTTCATATATCAGAAAAAGGGACGATCCCTCAGGGCCAGGATTGCGCTCTGAGAATGGTCCAGATTGTCCCAACATCAATCCCTTTTCTTCTAGTTATTCCACTTATTCCAAAGCAAGGGTTCGACAACCACTTAGCCAAAACCAAGGAACTGTTCGTACATTGTTGAATAGAAGTAAGGAATGCCAATCTTTCATAATCTTGTCATCATCTCATTGTTTTCAACTAGGTCCGTTCAACGATGGAAAGTATCACAATGCGAAAAAAGAATTAATTAAAAGAGATCCGGACTCTCTAATTCCGATTAGGAATTTGTCGGGACCTTTAGGAGCAGTCCCTCAAATTGTGAATTTTGGTGTATGTTACCATTTACTAACAAAGAATCAGATTTCAGTAATTAAATATTTGCAACTTGATAATTTAAAACAGACCTCTCAAGTAATTCAATATTTTTTAATGGATGAAAAGAGGAGAATCTATAAGCCCGATCTATATAGTAACATCTTTTTGAATCCATTCAACTTGAATTGGTATTTTCTACAGCATAATTATCATCATAATTATTGGGAAGAAACATCCACAATATTCAATCTTGGGCAGTTTTTTTGTGAAAGTGTATGTATAGCCAAAAATGGCCCATGCCTAAAATCGGGTCAAGTTTTAATTGTCCAAGTGGGGTATGTAATAATAAGATCAGCTAAGCCCTATTTGGCTACTCCAGGAACAACTCTTCATGGACATTATGGAGAAAGCCTTTCCGAGGGGGCTACATTAGTCACATTTCTATATGAAAAATCAAGGTCTGCTGATATAACACAGGGTCTTCCAAAAGTAGAAAGGGTATTCGAAGTGCGTTCAATTGATTCAATATCGATGAACCTAGAAAAGAGAGTTGAGGGTTGGAACCAGTGTATAACAAGAATTCTTGGAATTCCTTGGGGATTCTTGATTGGTGCCGAGCTAACAATAGCGCAAAGCCGTATTTCTTTGGTTAATAAGATCCAAAAGGTTTATCGATCCCAGGGAGTGCAGATCCATAATAAGCATATAGAAATTATCGTACGCCAAATAACATCAAAAGTCTTGGTTTCAGAAGATGGAATGTCTAATGTTTTTTTACCCGGAGAGCTTATTGGATTGTTACGAGCAGAACGGACGGGTCGGGCTTTGGAAGAGGGGATCCGTTACCGGGCCGTCTTATTGGGAATAACTCGCGCATCTCTAAATACTCAAAGTTTTGTATCCGAAGCAAGTTTTCAAGAAACTGCTCGGGTTTTAGCAAAAGCCGCTCTCCGAGGTCGTATCGATTGGTTGAAAGGCCTGAAAGAGAACGTTGTTCTAGGGGAGATGATCCCCGCTGGGACCGGATTCAAAGGATTAGTACACTCCTCAAGGCAACAGAAGACTGTTTCTCTGGAAACCAAAAAGAAGAATTTATTCGAAGAAAAATCGATCAATTTCTTCTTCTATCATAGAGAATGGTTTGATTCTTATTCTTGCAGTTCAAAGAATTGACAGGATACATCAGAAGAATCGTTTACAGGATTTAATGATTCCTAAGAAAAGAAAAATGCAGTCTTTTCACTATGTATGGTATGGGACGGCGATTTGATAATAGTAATAAACAAAGAAAGAGAATCACGAATAGAAAGGGAAGGAATGGCTTCAATCATGTATCAACGGCCAATCCTCGGTAGAAGAAAAGGTTCCGTCGGAACAATTATTTATTTTCGAATACCTTGTCTTTTTTTCTTTGAACAAAAGAAAGAAAGAGGAAATGAGGGGAGAAATGACAAGAAGATATTGGAACATCAGGTTGGAAGAGTTGGTGGCAGCAGGAGTTCATCTTGGTCATGGTATTAAGAAATGGAATCCTAGAATGGCCCCCTTTCTTTTTATTTCTCCAAAGTCTAAAGGTAATCATATTACAAATCTTACTAGAACTGCGCGCTTTTTAGCAGAAGCTTGCAATTTAGTTTTTTATGCAGCAAGTAGAGGAAAAAGCTTCTTAATTGTTGGTACCAAAAAAGAAGCAGCTAATTCCGTAGTACGGGCTGCAATAAAGGCTCGGTGCCATTATGTTAATAAAAAATGGCTCGGCGGTATGTTAACGAATTGGTCCACTACGGAAACGATGCTTCGTAAGTTCAGGGACTTGAGAACGCAACAAAAAACAGGGAGACTCGGCTGTCTTCCCAAAAGAGATGCAGCTATTTTGAAGAGACAGTTGTCTCACTTGCAAAAACATTTAGGCGGGGTGCAATATATGACCGGATTACCCGATATTGTAATCGTCGTTGATCAGCAAAACCAAATGAAGGCCCTTCGAGAATGCATTACTTTGGGAATTCCAACAATTGGTTTAATCGATACAGATTGTGACCCCGATCTCGTGGATCTTCCAATCCCAGCAAACGATGACTCTGCGTCTTCAATCCGATTCATTCTTAACAAATTAGTATTCGCAATTTGTAAGGGCCGTTCTAGCTCTACGAGCTCTATACGAAATCCTTGATTAATAATAAATTAATAATAAAAAAAAATACATTTTTGAACTCCCTAGATTTTTCAATTGTTTACTATTCTTGAATCGAAAAAAAAAGATAAAAAATGGAGAATCCTTTGCGATTGCTTGGTATCCAAAATATAGAATTCAAGTAAGCAAGCCGAAAAAGAAATGATTGAATCAAAATAATGCTTTTGAAAGTTCTATTTTTGTCAGGGGGCAGTATGAGTGTTCTATTATGTTCTATAAACACACTAAAGGGGCTATTATACGAGGTATCCGGTGTGGAGGTAGGTCAACATTTTTATTGGCAAATAGGGGGGTTCCAAGTCCACGGCCAAGTGCTTATTACTTCTTGGGTTGTAATTGCTATTTTATTAGGTTCAGCTATTCTAGCTGTTCAAAATCCGCAAACCATTCCGACGGACGCTCAGAATTTCTTCGAATATGTCCTTGAATTCATTCGAGACGTAAGCAAAACTCAGATTGGAGAAGAATATGGCCCGTGGGTTCCCTTTATTGGAACTATGTTTCTTTTTATTTTTGTTTCTAACTGGTCGGGGGCCCTTTTCCCTTGGAAAATCATAAAGTTACCGCAGGGGGAGTTAGCCGCACCCACAAATGATATAAATACAACCGTTGCTTTAGCCTTACTCACGTCAGTAGCATATTTTTATGCAGGCCTTTCCAAAAGGGGATTGGGCTATTTCAATAAATACATTCAACCGACTCCAATCCTTTTACCCATTAACATCTTAGAAGATTTTACAAAGCCTTTATCACTTAGTTTTCGACTTTTCGGGAATATATTAGCCGATGAATTAGTAGTTGTAGTTCTTCTTTCTTTAGTCCCTTTAGTGGTTCCTATACCTGTCATGTTTCTTGGATTATTTACAAGCGGCATTCAAGCTCTTATTTTTGCAACTTTAGCCGCGGCTTATATAGGCGAATCCATGGAGGGTCATCATTGACTAGTCTTTTGTTTGGCTTAGCCCAACACAATGTATTCGGGACTCATCAAGAGAATTGACTCATTTCGGGAACCTCGAAATAAATAGAAAAATATGGTACGGTATATATGACCTAGAGTAATAAAAAGATATTGCTAGGGTAGGAAAAAGGAAAGAGATCGAAAAGATCTTTTTCCTAAAATTATCCCCCTAGATCTCGCTCCAATAAATATTCTCTTTCTATTGTTTGTGCATTCAATGTATATGGAATCTAACGGTTAGAGACCAACCAGGATCCTTCTTATCTTAGAATGATTCTAGAATCTGATCCAATCTAAGATATGAAACGAATAGTTGGTTTACGTTATGAAAGAAATATATGTACATGTAATATTAGATATTAACTTACCATATATGAAACGAAAGATCTACCCAATCTGTACTATTACTCTGAATTTAGATAGGATTCCAATAAGGGTCTTTCTACTTCGTCTGTGATTGTCAATTGACTGAATAAAAATAAAAAAGAAAGGATGAAATCGCGAAAAAGAAAAGAATAAAGTGAAGAATGGAAAGAGCGGTTCGGAACAAAGAAATAGAGAAAGAAAAGTCTCGTGGATTGACATCAAAAAAACTTCGGGAATAGAACGGAAAAAGGGAAATATCCAAGTAGTTCCGATGATTCAATAATATTATTACGTAAATTGTGAGTTGTTAGTTACTTCAGATGGATGAATCTTAGCGATGGAATAATAAAGTCATAATTCATTAGCTGATTGTATCATTAACCATTTCTGTATTTTGGTGCGAGGAACTCACTTATTATGAATCCATTGATTTCTGCCGCTTCCGTTATTGCTGCTGGGTTGGCTGTTGGGCTTGCTTCTATTGGACCGGGAATTGGGCAAGGCACTGCTGCGGGCCAAGCTGTAGAAGGTATCGCGAGACAGCCCGAGGCCGAGGGAAAAATACGAGGTACTCTATTACTGAGTCTAGCCTTTATGGAAGCTTTAACAATTTATGGGCTGGTTGTAGCATTAGCACTTTTATTTGCGAATCCCTTTGTTTAATCCTATTTTTATTTGAATCCTATAATATAAATATGAAAAAAATACAAAGTTTTTTCATATTTTATGTCCTCGAACTCGCTTGCTCCTTGCTTTTGCGAATTATATCAAGACTTCACTTCATTCCTACCATTACCTATTCTTAGTAGGGTGGGAACCCGCGAGGGAGAGGGGGGTGAGAGGGATTGGCATACTGATCTGGCTGACTTCCTTGTTTCTCATTTTGAGCCCAATGAGTACTTTTTGGGGGGTGTTGAAACAAATGGAGTATTCCGCAATTCACGCGAAACTCGGTCCTTATTTTATGAATTCTAATAAGTTAAGTGTCGTTCTTATTGAGATGAGAGCCACCCCCCCCCCCAAAAAAAAAGAAATATATTCGATTTCAAAATGGCTTTTTATTCTGTTTAGAAATCAGTAAATAAAATAAAAAATAAGAAATAGAGAATATAGTAACTAGAATAAATGGTAAATAGAAAAAAGTGATATAAAAAGAGCGTTGTTCGATTTTTGAGTCTATCTATAAAGGGGGGATTTTATGAAAAATGTAACCGATTCTTTCGTTTCCTTGGGTCGCTGGCCATCCGCCGGGAGTTTCGGGTTTAATACCGATATTTTAGCTACAAATCCAATAAATCTAAGTGTAGTGCTTGGTGTATTGATCTTTTTTGGAAAGGGAGTGTGTGCGAGTTGTTTATTTCAAGAATAGGCTGGATCGAACCAGCTGCACTTTTTTCTTGTGTTATAACAAGGAGGGGGGTGCACGAGCCCGCGAATTCCTTATGACTAAATTCAAAAAATCATATTGAAGAACCCCAGCATTTCGCGATTCGTTAATAAACATACTTTGATTCTCTATCAACCAATAACGCGGGACCATCGACATGGTTAAAGCTAAACGCTTTGAAGTCCAAACGCAGCACAGTACTCTTTCTACAGTTAATACCAAAATGGTGTTAAAATAAATAGTTGGAAATTTTGTTCGATATAGAGCACTCATGTCGATAAAATGCTTTGAACCCTTTATTGGAAATCGGCGATTTCACGCCCTTTTTATCCAATGCGGAATCGATGACCTACGTATAAAGTAAGAAGAGTTCTTAGGATTTAAAGAAAAAAAGAAACAACTTTGCTGACAATTACATATTTT